GAAATTGAGCAATTTTACTTAACTGAGTTAGACTTATGGAGTTTCGTATAGAATAGCAAACCAAAAAGTGATTCCATTTCGACTATTATTATGATATTAATATTCCAATACGATTGGATAACAGATACCGGTAAAATAACTAGATTCGGGATTTGATCTGTTCGATGAGCTAAAGTAAAGACCTAATCATCAGAAACAATCAATATAATCAATAGAAAGTTGATTTTTTTAGCATGTAGTTTTTTTTGTGACTTGAATTGTTAAGCTCAAAGCAAAATAGTTTGCATAGAAGAGATAGATTTTTATCTATTTTTGGTAGTAGAGTTCACATAATACGATTTAAGCGCATAATAAGAACATAAGATAAAGAAGGCCTTTTTTAACCCTATACGGATATATATAGCTATCTATATGTGTCTCTCTTTTTATATTGCAGTTCTATCTATTCTGGACATCACATGTCATGCCCTATCAAAAGTTCTATTTTCTCTCAGAATTATGGACAGATCAGATATTCGATTAGTTATCTGTGTAAGAATTTACAGTCTGGGGTTTACATATATTCCTAATTGTTGTTATAATTGAAATGGAGAAGGATTTTTTTTATTGAAAAAAATCAATACTGATTCCTTACTTACATATCAATTTCAATTTTCTGCTATCCCTAGCATTAGAGAAATACAATTGGAGATTCAAATCCAAGAATTGTTTATGAATTCACATTCAATAGTTAATGGTTCCAATTTGTCTCCTTTTGTGAATGAAAATTGACATTTGGTTTTTTATTTTGGGGAAGGCATTTCCATATTTTATGGTTTAAGTTTAGATAGTATATGTTTTAAGATACTATAAAAATTAATCGAAAAGATAGATCCAATCCAAATCAAAAACAAGGAAGGATTTCTTTTATTTATATTTCATTTAAATTCATTTTTCATTTAAATTCATTTTTCATTTAAATTCATTTTTCATTTAAATTCATTTAAAGGGATTAAGATTAAAAAAATGGGATTGAAAGATGTTTCAAGATGCAAGTAAAAAGGGAAAGGGAATATTTTCGTCTCTTTTTTTTAGCACTTTGGCGACATGGCCGAGCGGTAAGGCGGGGGACTGCAAATCCTTTTTCCCCGGTTCAAATCCGGGTGTCGCCTGATTAACAAAAGACGCAAAATACCTATTCTATTATCTTCTGTTTTGTTGATATAATTTGTCAAATTTGTCCACAACAGAAGAAGTCGGAGGAAAAGGACTCTTGATACTCCCTTGATTCTAAACATCTGAGGGTTCTGTTTTCTAGAGTACTGTAAATTCTTTAGGAGTCAAGGAAAGTTTATAGTAATGAAAGGAAATCCGTAAATCTTGATATAATAGGCCGCCCAATACTTACTACTAATGTATAGGGACTGTTTCTTGATTGAATGGCGGGATAGAAAATCGAATTAGTAGTTGTGGAAAGCGCGGAAGATACTTTGTATACAAATTCATAAAAATTCTTGAGTACTTAGGAATTTAATCAATCTAATATCGATTGAATAGATAATTGGATTTTACTTATACATATCTATTCTATTTTTTTACATACATTTTGACTTTTCTATTTTTATATAACGTACAAAAAGAAAGAATTTCTTTTTGGTTTAGGTAATTCCTAGTCAAGAATGGAGTAGGTTGTCTTCAAATTGTTTTCCAGAGAAAATCGAGAAACGTTAAGGATTAGATCAAATAGAAAGGGCTATGTAAAAAAAAACGAAATAGGAGTATGTAATAGATAACGATCCATTTTTATTCTAGACTTTTCGATTTTTTACTTAATGAAGAACAACAAAATAAAGACTAGGTCTTATTAATCTTATATCTTAGTAAGATTTTATTAACACTTCCAACTTCCCAGGGTTTTGCCCTTATTTTGTTTTTCTTTGTCCTTGTGTTTAATCTTTTCTAATTCTACTAGCAATCCTATAAGAATTTCTTGCAATATAGAAGAATTTCTTCTAATTAATTCTATTTCTTGAATTCTTTCATCAATGGTATTGGGCAAAATCCCTTTTTTGACTCTGTGCCGGCGATTCTATTATTATTAGTATTAGTGAAGAATAATGGAAAATTTATTTCATATTCATATAGATAGGAGACATAATTCACATGGATATAGTAAGTCTCGCTTGGGCTGCTTTAATGGTAGTCTTTACATTTTCTCTTTCACTAGTAGTATGGGGAAGAAGTGGACTCTAAGGATACTATTAATTGAGTTCAGAAATCAAACTGTACCGATTCTTTTAGAGATCGTTCTGCAAAGACTTTTTTAATTTAACTATTGAAATTGAATTCAAATTCAATTGAATTAAAAGGATCTTCATTATATTCGATTATATTCGGGTGGAGTAATGTATTCTATGAATAATATATTAATAATATATGAATAATACCCTTTTAATCTAAGATATCTTATCTTCTTCGACAAGTCACATATTGCGCACTTAGTGCTTAGTTTAGTATTTGTTTTATTATTTAAAATTTTATTTTAGAAAATTTTAGAAATTGGATTTATGCTATATTTTATTGACTTGACTCATTTCATATCATGATTCAAATCTTTAAAAGATTCAAAAATCTGTGAGGTTTACTTTACTAATCTTTTTCCTCAACACCGGAAAAGGTTTTTATAGAATTCTTTTCCTTGGATGATCTGTTAACTGCTCAATCAATTACTTCTGCCTTCTTCTTCAAAATGGTAAAAAATTCAAAATGGTAAAAAAAGATTTCTTGATTTTCTTTTTTTAATATATATGTTCTTTTATTTATATGTTTATATGCCCAGACTCTTTTTTTTTACTTTTCATTTATTTTATTCTTTCGTTAAATGCGATTCCGTAATTTCTATTGAAAATAATTAGAAATCTAGGAATTCGAATTGTAAGAGTAAGAGTTGCTTTTCGACTATTTCAGATTAATTGGAATCAACACAAATGAAGAAAAAAGAAATAGAATTGGGGCTTTATGTACATTACATAGAGATAATTGATTTCTAGATATATGAATATGGATAGAAAGATGATATTCTAGGTTGATCTACATTAAGTATATTTTTATTTAAGTATATATTTGTATATAGTACAACTGTATACACTAGAATAACAAAAATAGATAGTATGGTAGAAAGAAAAGTTTTCTTTCTACCATACTATCTGATCTTATAGAATACTGCTGATTCTAGTCCGCTCATTTCATCTAAAACGGCGAAATTGGAATCCTTTTCATTTTCTAATCGCCGATATTAATAAGAACTAAGATGATATTAATAAGAACTAAGAAGTCAAGTTTCATTCAAATTAATCACTTTGACTGACAGTTTTTACGTATATTATAAGTAAAAAGGCAGTAGGAACAAGAATGAACAGCGCAGTAGCAATAAATGCGAGAATATTTACTTCCATAGTCTCACTCTTTCGTTTTTCTTTACTTTGCAATAACTCGGGATTTAATCCCATAGAGATGATAAATCTTTCGCCTCTAAATTCAATGATATGAATTCCATCTCGATGATATCGAATCGAATCAATATCATGAATAACAATATCGGAGCTATCAAATCGATTTATCGTTGAGAATTGAATAGTATAACATAGAAAGATCGTTTATCCATACCGAATCCAAAAATGGATTCCTGGTATAATCGAGAATTTTCTTTTTTACTTTATTTTTCATTCTTTTCCATTCTTTTTTTTCTATAAAATTCTCGCCTTCCTTAGTACAATCCATTTGTCGAAGTCTCATCTAACCGTGTTTTTTTATTTTGAGACTTAGACTCGTTATAAACAAACCCAAACAAAGAAACAATAGAAGCAAAATGGAAAAAGGGGAATTAAGTTCTAAACTCTTTGTTAATGATCTAATCTTATTGTAAGTAAAACAAAAAAAAAGTGTGATAAAGACAAGGGCAAGTACAATATAAAAAAGATCGAATATTCTACCAAATTCAATTTTATTTGTATCGTATAAATACAAATTCGATTTGTGTATGGACTGCCACGAAAGATATGGTACTCGATTCGATTTCATTACACGAATCGGTAGAAATCAAAAAAGTCAAACTCAGTATGGTATCTCTTGGAATCCTGAATATAATGTTATCTATGATTGCACTAATCCATATATGTCTTTATCAATCGGTACTAGTTGAAGAACTGAAAATTCCCATATTTCTATTTGCTTTGATGAGAACTGAAAAACGAAAATAAATATGAAAATAAATAGAAAAAAGAAATAGAAATAAGAATAGAAATAATAAAAAATAAGAAAAAAGAAAAAGAAAGAAATGGAAATAAGGTTCCCTTTTGAAATGAAATTATACTATTTGTCCTCGTTTGACAGAAAATGGAGAGAGAATTTGATATATATATATTTTAGTAAATTATTGAATTTTGATCTGTCGGGACTGACGGGGCTCGAACCCGCAGCTTCCGCCTTGACAGGGCGGTGCTCTGACCAATTGAACTACAATCCCAGAGAAATGAAATAAAGTATAGAGCATACATATTCTTATGATTTCATTCAAACCCTTTCTAGTTAGATTTTAGATTGGAATTGCCACGTTGTAACAGAGACGTGAGTTTTCTATTGCTAAACACATGGATATAAACTTTAGCGATAACGACACGGATTACTACTCATTTTTTCATTATGTCAAACCCAAATCGATTGATAATCAATCTTTCAATGAAAAAAGAGTCTTTTTTTCTTTCCATTTCTCTTTTTCTTAGACTTTATACTTACAAATCCTGATATGAATCTGGATCAAGAGCAAGATCCGAATTTGTGGAAAAAAAAAATAGAGCAAATCAAATAAATAATAAATAACAGGTAAAAATATATCAGAAATTTTGACTTTTGTCCGCTTTTGTACGTATCAAGCATTTCAAGAGAACAAAGGGGTTATACCATTTCGTGGTGGATCAGTGAATTATTGGGCCGAGCTGGATTTGAACCAGCGTAGACATATTGCCAACGAATTTACAGTCCGTCCCCATTAACCGCTCGGGCATCGACCCAGGAAGAATCAACTCCAGACTTATTATATTAACTTAATATATTTGAATATATTTTATTTATATTAACTTAATATATTTTATATTAAAAATCCATGATCAACTTCCTTTCGTAATACCCTACCCCCAGGGGAAGTCGAATCCCCGCTGCCTCCTTGAAAGAGAGATGTCCTGAACCACTAGACGATGGGGGCACAGTTGCCCGACCGTCAGCATATTATGCTCATAGTATGAACAGTTTTTTGAAATTGTCAATATAACGAAATAGTCTAATTAGATTTGAAAGATCTTTCCGTCTTTCATGATTATTTTTGATTCGTCATTTATATCCATGAATTATTCATTCTAATATCAATTGGAATTTTTATTCTTTTTTTTTTTTTTATTAATTATTTTTTTTTTTTACTAATTATTTTGTTTTTATTTTAATTTAAATTTTAATTTAAAAAAGATTTTAAAATATTTTAAATAATATAATTTAAATATTTTAAATAATATAATTTAAATATTTTAAATAATATAAATATTTAAAATAATATATAAATATAATAAAATATAATAAAAAAAAAATAATAAAATAGATAAAATAATAGAAATCGAAGAAATAGAATAGAAGAATAGAAATAATACGAAAGATTCTTTCCTTTCAAGGAATGGAATGATTGATTTCCCAGCAAGCCGTAAAGGAGGGTTAAACCCCACTTCTTCCGCTTTCATTCATTGATTACCTCATTGGTAAGTAAGGGGGATGGGCATATCTCTATCGCCGACTATATTAATAATATATATATACTTATTAATTTGAATTTAATTAATAATAAATCTATTTACTTTACATAGATTTGATTTCTAATCTAGTTCCCTAGATATATGTTGTCCGCATAGTGGCTCATTCCTGAATTGGATCAAATGGGCCCTTTTAACTCAGCGGTAGAGTAACGCCATGGTAAGGCGTAAGTCATCGGTTCAAATCCGATAAAGGGCTTTGGCCTTTTTTTCAAAAAAACTCCAGCGGTAGTATTTTTATTTGATTTGAAAGGACAATAGAGATGTTGTTGATATTTGTAATAAAAAGAAAAATAAACAAAAAACTCTAATAATTCATTCTAAAATTTCTATATTATTATATAATTTTAGAATGAATTTTAGTATAAGAATTATAGTTATAAAGTTGAAGATTTGTTTATTATATTATACTGAGATTATATTATACTGAGATAAGCTGGTTCTTAAATTGCGAAAATGAAATTAACCGTAAAGTTTAGATTAGAAATCAACAAAAGAAAAAGTAAGTGGACCTAACCCATTGAATCATAACTCTATTTACTATTATGAATAGTAAAATTCGATATAATGAAATTGGAACAGTAGATCCGCTATCCGCTTTTTCTTTAATTTTCATATTTTTTTTATTATTATTAGACTCTGAAAAAATTTGTCGATATTTCTGATTCCATTTTCTTGTTTTTGTCCCTAGTTATTCTATAGGAATAAATAGGAATAAATCACTATTCCCTTCTTCCGCAGAAAAGTTTTTTTGAAGTGACAACATAAGACATATAAGAAAGATTTAAAATATCTTTCTTTAATTCCAGACCAAAAGATCCATTTTATATTGATAGTTTTATACGTATATAAGATTTATCTTTTATGTATAAATAGATAATCAAATTTATATATCTATCAGATAATGGTTTCATGGACCAAGTCTTTCCATATCGATGCATACACCATATTTTTATTACACCAAGACAATATAATGCAGAATAACTAAAAAAAAATTTCATGGAAAGTTTCCTATTATTATTTAATATTGCATTGAATTAAATAAGAGGAAATCTCCTTTTTCTTTTCTGACAGATAAAAAGTAAATAGAATAAAATATTTGAAGTGTCTTTCTTGCTTTGACCTGTGAAAAGACATATTCTGGGGTTTTAGTTCATATTCTATTCATCTGAAGGCAAAAGAAATAGAATAATAAAGGAAAATCGAATAAAGAAAAAAATAAAGAAAATGAAAGAATAAAGATAAAAAATAAGAAATAAAATTAATTAAAATGAATATTGTAGTCGTTTACTGCATATGCATATAGAAATTAGAAAAGTACAAAATATTGATTTTTTAATTTAAAAAATCAATCTGACTAACAAGATAAGATCCACGAATAAGATTCGTTTTATAGAATGAGAGGATTCAGTCTGAGGAGCAACTGGTAAGGAGGGGGAATCACTTGTTCCTTGAATCGCTCTTTTAAAAAATTCATCTATCCAATTCTAATTGGAATTGATGACTCACAAAAAAATTCATGTTGATATGGTTATTAAGGCTAAGAATAAGTTAAAATAACCGAATTTGGTTCATGATTTTATCTAAATCGAATTATTAACGGATAAAGAATTTTTTTTTAATCTTCGAAACCCATTCTAAATTAGAAGGGACAATGTACGAGAAATCA